TTCATAACCTTTCGAGCACACCCAATATATATTCGAACCCCTTTTACTTGTAGAAGTACATCTTGGATCTGTCAATTATGTTATGGCCGGAGTCCTACTCATGGTGACCTGGTTGAGTTGGGAGAAGCCGTAGGCATTATTGCGGGTCAATCAATTGGGGAACCGGGGACTCAACTAACATTAAGAACTTTTCATACCGGCGGAGTATTCACAGGCGGTACTGCCGAATATGTAAGAGCTCCCTCTAATGGAAAAATAAAATTTGATGAGTATTTGGTTCATCCCACACGTACCCGTCATGGGCATCCTGCTTTTCTATGTTTTATAGACTTGTATGTAACTATTGAGAGTCGAGATATTATACATAATGTGAATATTCCAACAAAAAGTTTGATTTTAGTTCAAAATGATCAATATGTAGAATCAGAACAAGTAATTGCCGAGATTCGTGCCGGAACGTCCACTTTTCATTTTAAAGAGAGGGTTCAAAAACATATTTATTCTGAGTCAGAAGGAGAAATGCACTGGAGCACTGATGGCTATCATGCGCCCGAATATACATATAGTAACGTTCATCTATTACCAAAAACAAGTCATTTATGGATATTAGCAGGAGGTCTATGCAGATCCAAGATAGGGTCTTTTTCACTCCACAAGGATCAAGATCAATTTAATACTAATTCTTTTTCTCTCGAAGAAAGATATATCTTTGATCTCTCACTGACTCATGATCAAGTAAAACATAAATTGTTGGATACTTTTGGTAAAAAAGATAGGAAAATTCTTGACTATTCAAAACCTTATCGGACCAAGGGTCATTGGAATCTCATAGAGCCTTCTACTTATATTCGTCAAGAGAATTCCTTGGCGAAAAAGCGAAGGAATAGATTCGTGATTCCTTTACAATATGATCAAGAACAAGAAAAAAAGCTAATACCCTGTTTTGGTATTTCGATTAAAATACCTATAAATGGTATTTTACGTAGAAATAGTATTCTTGCTTATTTTGATGATCCGCGATACAGAAGAAGCAGTTCGGGAATTACTAAATATGGGATTTACGAAGTAGATTCGATTGTAAAAAAAGAGAATTTGATTGAGTATCGAGGAGCAAAAGGATTTAGTTCGAAATACCAAATGCAAACGAAAGTAGATCGATTTTTTTTCATTCCCGAGGAAGTGCATATCTTACCCGGATCTTCGTCCATAATGGTCCGGAACAATAGTATCATTGGAGTAGATACACGACTTGCTTTAAATATAAATACAAGAAGTCGAGTAGGTGGATTAGTCCGAGTGGAGAAAAAAAAGAAAAGTATGGAACTGAAAATCTTTTCTGGAGATATTCATTTTTCTGGAGAGGTGGATAAAATATCTAGGCACAGTGGCATTTTGATACCACCAGGAATGGGAAAAAAAGATTCTAAAGGATCAAAAAGATTGAAAAATTGGATCTATGTTCAACGCATTACACCTACCAAAAAAAAGTCTTTTGTTTTGGTTCGTCCCGTAGTCACATATGAAATAGCTGATGGAATAAATTTAGCAACACTTTTCTTTCAGGATCTCTTGCAGGAAAAGGATAATGTCCAACTTCGAATTGTCAATTATATACTTTATGGAAATGGCAAGTCAATTCGAGGAATTTTTTACACAAGTATTCAATTAGTTCGGGCTTGCTTAGTATTGACTTGGGACCAAGAAAAAAAGAGTTCTATAGAAGAAGAGGTTCATGCTTCTTTTGTTGAAATAAGGGCAAATGATCTGCTTCGTGATTTCATCCGAATTGAGTTAGTAAAGTCCACTATTTCGTATACCGAAAAAAGGTATGATACGCCAGGTTCAGGATTGATTTCCAATAATGAATTAGATCGTATCTATAGAAATCCTTTTGATTCCAAGGCAAAGATTCAATCATTTCCCCAACATAAGGGAACTCTTGGTACGTTGTTGAATCGAAATAAGGAATGCCAATCTTTCATAATTTTGTCATCATCCAATTGCTCTCGAATTGGTCCCTTCAATACTTCGAGATATAATAATGCGACAAAAGGATCGGATCCCATGACTCCAATTAGGGATTTGTTGGGTCCTTTAGGTACTATTGTGCCTAAAATAGTAAATCTTCGTTCATCTTACTATTTAATAACTTATAATCAAGTCTTTTTAAAGAAATATTTTTTACTTGAAGATTTTCAACAGACTTTCCAAGTGCTTCAAGTACTTCCATTTCAATACTGTTTCCTAGATGAAAATAGTAGGATTTATAATCCCGATCCATGCAGTAACATCATTTGGAATTCATTCCATTTGAATTGGTGTTTTCTCCATCACGATTCTTGTGAAGAGGCATGGACAATAATTAGCCTTGGACAATTCCTTTGTGAAAATGTATGTCTATTGAAATATGGATCACGCATAAAAAAATCTGGTCAAATTTTCATTGTTCATGCTGACTCTTTAGTTATAAGATCATCTAAGCCCTATTTGGTCACTCCAGGAGCAACTGTCCATGGCCATTATGGAGAAATCTTTTCTGAAGGAGACACATTAATTACATTTATATATGAAAAATCGAGATCTGGTGACATAACGCAAGGTCTTCCAAAAGTGGAACAAATCTTAGAAGTTCGTTCAATTGATTCAATATCGATGAACCTCGAAAGAAGAGTTGAAGGTTGGGACGAACGTATCCGAAGGATTCTTGGGATCCCTTGGGGATTCTTGATTGGAGCTGAACTAACCATAGCCCAAAGTCGTATCTCTTTGGTTAATAAGATCCAAAAGGTTTATCGATCCCAAGGGGTACAGATCCATAATAGACATATAGAGATTATTGTACGTCAAGTAACATCAAGAGTTTTAGTTTCAGAAGATGGAATGTCTAATGTTTTTTTACCTGGGGAATTTATTGGATTGTTGCGAGCAGAGCGAGCAGGGCGCGTTTTGGACGAAGCGATCTGTTATCGGGCAATCTTATTGGGAATAACGAAGTCATCTCTGAATACTCAAAGTTTCATATCCGAAGCGAGTTTTCAAGAAACTGCTCGAGTTTTAGCAAAAGCTGCTCTACGAGGTCGTATTGATTGGTTGAAAGGCCTGAAAGAGAACGTTGTTCTGGGGGGGATTATACCGGTTGGTACCGGATTCAATAAATTATTACATCGTTCAAAGCAAGACAAAAACATTCATTTGAAAATTAAAAGGAAGGATCTATTCGAGTTGGAAATGAGAGATATTTTGTTATACCATAGAGAATTATTTTGTTCTTGTGCCCCAAACACTTTCCATGAGACAGCAGACCAATCATTTACGTAATGTAATTTACTAATTCTTAACAAGAGGTTTATTCTTTTTACTTTAACTCTCCGGTCCAATTATGGATTTCGTAATCAATGAAATAAAAAAGAAAGAATGAAATTCATGGTTTGGGTCGTAGATCAAAGGTCAATCCTGGTAGAAGGTTCCGTCGGAACAATTATTTATTTCATAGGGTACTGAATCTCTTTGAAAAAAAAAAAAAGAAAAAGAGAAAGTGTGGGAAAATGGGAAGACGATATTGGAACATCAATTTGGAAGAAATGATAGAAGCAGGAGTTCATTTTGGTCATGGTACTAATAAATGGAATCCTAGAATGGCTCCTTACATCTCTGCAAAGCGTAAGGGTATTCATATTACAAATCTTACTATAACTGCTCGTTTTTTATCAGAAGCTTGCGATTTAGTTTTTGATGCAGCAAGTAGGGGAAAAAAATTCTTAATCGTTGGTACCAAAAAGAAAGCAGCGGATTTAGTAGCATCAGCAGCAATAAGGGCTCGATGTCATTATGTTAATAAAAAATGGCTTGGTGGTATGTTAACGAATTGGTATACTACAGAAACAAGACTTCAGAAGTTCAGGGACTTAATAACAGAACAAAAGATGGGGAAATTCAATCGTCTCCCCAAAGGAGATGCAGCAATGTTGAAGAGAAAGTTATCTACCTTGCAAGCATATCTGGGTGGGATCAAATATATGACGGGATTGCCCGATATTGTAATTATCGTTGATCAGCAAGAAGAATATATGGTTCTTCGAGAATGTTCCATTTTGGGTATTCCGACGATTTGTTTAATTGATACAAATTGTGACCCAGATCTTGCAGATATTTCTATTCCGGCCAACGATGATGCTATAGCTTCGATTAGATTGATTCTTACCAAATTAGTATCTGCAATTTGTGAGGGCCGTTCCTGTTATATAAAAAATGGTTGATTATCTTATCATTACTCTTATCATTAAGAAGAATAAAGAAGAAGATTAGTTTGTTTTTGGTGAACTCTCTTTGATTGTTACTATTTTGGTTTGCATCTTTTGGAGTTTGAACTATGTTTTGACTATCAAATGATATTGAAAAGATAAAATAATTGGTCTTTTTTTTTATGTGATTTCTCAGTATCCGAAATATACGATTCAGAAAACTTAAATTCATGAATGAACATAGATGAATTGAGAAAGAAATGGTTGAATCAAAATAATTACTTTTTTGAAGTTCTATTTCTGTTAGAGGACAATATGAATGTTATACCATGTTCCATTAAAACACTCAAAGGGTTATATGATATATCAGGTGTAGAAGTAGGCCAACATTTATATTGGCAAATAGGAGGTTTACAAATTCATGCCCAAGTACTTATCACTTCTTGGGTTGTAATTGCTATCTTATTAGGTTCAGTCATCATAGCTGTTCGGAATCCACAAACCATTCCGACCGACGGTCAGAATTTCTTCGAATATGTCCTTGAATTTATTCAAGACTTGAGCAAAACTCAGATTGGAGAGGAGTATGGTCCTTGGGTTCCTTTTATAGGAACGATGTTCCTATTTATTTTTGTTTCTAACTGGTCAGGCGCTCTTTTACCTTGGAAAATCATAAAGTTACCTCATGGAGAGTTAGCTGCACCCACGAATGATATAAATACTACTGTTGCTTTAGCTTTACCCACGTCAGTGGCATATTTCTATGCGGGTCTTAGTAAAAAAGGATTGGGATATTTCGGGAAATACATTCAACCAACTCCAATACTTTTACCAATTAATATTCTAGAAGATTTCACCAAACCTTTATCTCTTAGTTTTCGACTTTTTGGGAATATATTGGCTGATGAATTAGTGGTTGTTGTTCTTGTTTCTTTAGTGCCTTCAGTAGTTCCTATACCTGTCATGTTTCTTGGATTATTTACAAGCGGTATTCAAGCTCTTATTTTTGCAACTTTGGCTGCGGCTTATATAGGTGAATCCATGGAGGGTCATCATTGACTCACTTTTGAAATAGTCTAGTCTTTTTTGAAGCTTATCCCAAATCAAGCAATGCGGGGGGTTCCATATAATCCACTGAGTTGTAGGATAAAATGCAACTAGCTACATGTATGTATATATCAAGAAAGAAAGAAGGGTTGGGGATCCTACTACATATATGTAATGTTTATGAGTATCAATCTTTGTGTATGTTTCGAATAATGGTTCCAGAATACGATTTAATAGAATAAAAAGTGCAGGCGATTTACGTTATGGAAGAATAAAAGTATATGCTATTTACTAGTTAGATAGTAATGACCCCTATCTATTTTTTTCTAGTCCACTGCATTTATATGGATTCCCATATCAGTCCTTTTTCTATTTTGTCTGTGATTGTGAATTGAATGAAAGAGAAATAATAGAATAGTTTATAAACAAGGAAATGCAATTACTAAAACTATATACATATCTATTTACATAAGGTCATAAGGTAGAAAGGAAAAACGATATCTCGAATCTGAATTCCATTTGGAGCTTTTATTTACTTCGACCTGAGAAGTAGAAAAAGAAGTAGATTAAGTACTAATTCATTGGTTGGTTGTATCATTAATCATTTCTTTTTTTGGTGCGAGGAACTTACCATGAATCCACTTATTTCTGCTGCTTCCGTTATTGCTGCTGGATTGGCTGTAGGGCTTGCTTCTATCGGACCTGGGGTTGGTCAAGGAACTGCTGCGGGCCAAGCCGTAGAAGGTATTGCGAGACAACCAGAAGCAGAGGGTAAAATACGAGGTACTTTATTGCTGAGTCTGGCTTTTATGGAAGCTTTAACCATTTATGGACTGGTCGTGGCATTAGCTCTTTTATTTGCAAATCCTTTTGTTTAATGTTTAAGTAGAATAAAAATGTAAAAAAAAAGAATAACAAAAACATAACCATAACTAATAAATTTGAGAATTCTCAAATTCCATTAAGATTAAGAAGAATAATAAGATTAAGAAGAATAAGCGGAGTAATACAAAAAGAACTCTGTTCTTTGTTAGTCCTATCTATAAAGGGAGAGCATATGAAAAATCTAACCGATTCTTTTGTTTCCGTGGGGCACTGGCCATCCGCTGGGAGTTTCGAGTTTAATACCGATATTTTAGCAACAAATCCAATAAATCTAAGCGTAGTGCTGGGTGTATTGATTTTTTTTGGAAAGGGAGTGTGTGCGAGTTGTGTATTTCAAGAATAGGTTGGATTTCACCGGCTGCACTTTCTTGATATTATTTTTTATAGCAGAAATAGGAACAAAGGGTGCACAATCTCGACGAATTACTTCGGAATTGGATTTCATTCAGAAATCATATGTAAGAACCATAGCATTTCGTAACTAATTGGTAAATGAACTTTGATTCTCTTCTCTATCAACCAATAATGTTGAGGTCTTTTACATGGTTAAAGATAAATTGTTTGAAGTCCAGGCACAGCATAACATGGTACTCTTTCTACCGCTACGTTAGTACCAAAAAGGTTTAAAAATGATAAAAAGAAAAAAGGAAGAATTGGGAATTTATCCGATGTAGAACACTCATATGGATAAAATTATTTGAACCATTAACTGGAAAGATGGATCCCCCTTTTTTGTCCACTGCCGAATCGACGACCTATGTATTGTATTTGTATAAAAAATTTGTATAAAAAAGATAATTTTTTGGATGAAAAAAATATAAATAAATATAAATATCATTCTAAAAATAATGAGAATTAAGTTCATAATTCTATTCTATTAGAATCTTGATCTAATTTATAATCTTTTTTATTTTATTTTTGTTTTTGGAAAGAAGTTATAAAGAAAGAACAAATAAAGAAACAACTTTGCTGACAATTTTTTATTTTTTGTCTGGTCTAAAGAGTCCTCCTAGAGATTCTGATGTTAGATCAGTTTTGATATCTTTGAATACGAACGAGCAGAAAAGAGAGGATAGGCTCAAAAATATGGGAATGCCCATCAATCAAAGAAAAGAAACAATTGAGCGTGAGAGCCAAATGAATCGAAAGATTCATGTTTGGTTCGGGAAGAGATATGATAGTTGTTAAATGAATGGAAAGATAATCTACTTTCATTAAATGATTTATTAGATAAGCGAAAACAGAGGATCTTGAGTACTATTCGAAATTCAGAAGAATTACGTAGAGGAGCCATTGAACAGCTCGAAAGAGCTCGGGTTAGATTACG